TTATGATAAAGAACATGATAAAGAAATGGAGTTCGAGTAGAGAAGAAAATACAGAAATAAAAGTTTTAGCTCAACATATATGTATGTCTGTTTTAAAAGCGCAAAGAGTAATTGATCAGATTCGCGGACGTTCCTATGAGGAAACACTTATGATACTGGAACTCATGCCTTATCGAGCATCTTATCCAATTTTACAATTGGTTTATTCTGCAGCAGCAAACGCTAATCATAATATGGGTTTAAACGAAGCGGATTCATTCATTAGTAAAGCCGAAGTCAATAGGAGTGCTATTGTGAAAAAGTTAAGACCTCGGGCTCGGGGACGTAGTTATCCGATAAAAAAACCCACTTGTCATATAACAATTGTATTAAAAGATAAAAGAAAAATCTAAACCATTTTTAGATCAATCTAAGATTGAAATTAATTCATATTAAAAATATGAATGGAAAGAGAACATAATAGAAAAATATGGGACAAAAAATAAATCCACTTGGTTTCAGACTTGGTACAACCCAAAATCATCGTTCCTTTTGGTTCGCACAACCAAAAAATTATTCCGTGGGTTTACAGGAAGATGAAAAAATACGGAATTGTATCAAGAACTATGTACAAAAAAATAGGAGAATATCCTCAGGTTTCGAAGGAATCGCACGTATAGGAATTCAAAAAAGAATCGATTTGATCCAGGTCATAATCCATATTGGATTCCCAAATTTATTAATAGAGGGCCAAACACGAGGAATAGAAGAATTACAGATGAATGTACAAAAGGAACTTCATTCTGTGAACCGGAGACTCAACATTGCTATCACAAGAATTGAAAAACCTTATGGACAACCAAATATTCTTGCAGAATATATAGCTTTACAGTTAAAAAATAGAGTTTCGTTTCGAAAGGCAATGAAAAAAGCTATTGAATTAACTGAACAAACAGATACAAAAGGAATTCAAGTACAAATCGCAGGGCGTATCGACGGAAAAGAAATTGCACGTGTCGAATGGATCAGAGAAGGTGGGGTTCCCCTACAAACAATTCGCGCTAAAATTGATCATTGTTCCTATACAATTCGAACTATTTATGGAGTATTAGGCATCAAAATTTGGATATTTGTAAACGAAAAATAATAGACCTTCATTTGTCTTGCCATTCTGTCCAGTGATAGAACAAAAAATTACAAACTGTTTCATTCTTTTTCTGTTAAATCAAACAAAAATGAACAATTCTAATTCTATAAGGTTGAATAAAAATTCGATTGACCATTTAGTATAATTGCTATGCTTAGTGTGTGACTCGTTAGTTTTTTCTTTAGAGTTTAGGGTTGAGATTAAAAAAAAAAAAAAAAAATAGACTAATCCCTACTATGAACTTAGTAACTATATAAATTAATAACCAACTTATTGCTTCGTATTGTCGAGATCCCAAGAAACAGTCACTATATGGGTGAATCGATCATATAGTTGTAGCAACTGAAATTTTTTTCATAAAAAAGAAATCTGATTATGGGTTGTGAAGCAAAAATAAAGGGATGTGGATAAATGGAAGGATGATAGAAAGAGAGAACAAAAATATCAATGATATATGATTCCAATATGTATGGTCTATGAATCACCTCATAAAAGGCAGTGTGATAAAGCATTAATACTGATATAATCAATACTGATATAAATATATAAATGAAATATAAAATATAAATAAATATATAAATAAATAAAATAAAAAAATAATAAATAATTAATAAATAATAAAGAATAAAGAGCCTCGGGTTAATAAAAACTGAGGAGATTGACTCGGGAACGAATTTTGCCGAAAGCTCCATTGCGGAGTTCAGACCTAACCATTAATGGAGAAGCTATGGGAACGACGAAACCTGTGACTGCATAGAATTCTATTGAAAACGAATCCTAATAATTCATTGGGTGGGATGGCGGAATGAACCAAGAAAAAATGAATTTATTCTGAGAGGTGTCATGAATTGACCCTACGAATGAAAGAGTCAATATTCGCCTGCGAAACCTTTATTTATTGGATTACAGTTTTTTGGCGCGATTCGATAGAGGTAAAAATAAGGATTCATTATATTCTACGTTATATTCTAAAAAAAGAAGCATTTTTTCGATTTTCTATATCTAATAATATACACGTCCAGCTGTATATTTTGTATATATATCTTCCTTTGTAACAAATTAAATATGTAACAAATTAAATATCAATAAAAGCTATTCATTACTTATAATTACTTATATTATTTAATTACTTATATTATTATTTATAATTATAATTATACATGTGTATCTGTAATATTTGTATCTGTAATATTATTGAATCGTTTCATTCGCGAGGAGCTGGATGAGAAGAAACTCTCATGTCCGGTTCTGCAATAGAGATGGAATTAAGAAACAACCATCAACTATAACCCCAAAAGAACCAGATTTCGTAAACAACATAGAGGAAGAATGAAGGGAATATCTTGTCGAGGCAATCATATTTGTTTCGGCAGATACGCTCTTCAGGCACTTGAACCAGCTTGGATCACAGCTAGACAGATAGAAGCGGGGCGGAGAGCAATGACACGATATGCGCGTCGTGGTGGAAAAATATGGGTACGTATATTTCCCGACAAACCTGTTACAGTAAGACCTACGGAAACACGTATGGGTTCGGGAAAGGGATCCCCCGAATATTGGGTATCCGTTGTTAAACCGAGTCGAATACTTTATGAAATGGGCGGAGTATCAGAAACTGTAGCCAGAGCAGCTATTTCAATAGCTGCGTGCAAAATGCCTATACGAACTCAATTTGTTATTTCACGATAGGGATGTAGAACTAAACAAAAGGGATATTGAGGATGAAAAAACAACCGCAGGTTTATTTTTTTCTGGACGGACAATATTTCTTTTTTTCCTTCATCCTTTGCATTGAAATAAGAGATTCAAATAAAAAATATATGATTCAACCTCAGACCCTTTTGAATGTAGCGGATAACAGCGGAGCTCGAGAATTGATGTGTATTCGAATCATAGAAGCTGGTAATCACCAATATGCTCATATTGGTGACGTTATTGTTGCTGTAATCAAAGAAGCAGTGCCAAATATGCCTCTAGAAAGATCAGAAGTCATTAGAGCTGTAATTGTACGTACATGTAAAGAACTCAAACGTGACAACGGTATGATAATACGATATGATGACAATGCAGCGGTTGTCATTGATCAAGAAGGAAATCCAAAAGGAACTCGAGTTTTTGGTGCGATCGCTCGGGAATTGAGACAGTTGAATTTTACTAAAATAGTTTCATTAGCTCCCGAGGTATTATAAATACTAGTGGATGACACTATGATATAGTAGGCTATCTGAAATGGATCAAATTAATAGATTGTGTTTCACGCATATACTTTTTTAAATTGAATAATATAATTCAAAAAAAAAAAAAACAAAGAAAAAAGAAAAAAGGAAACATGTTGATTATATCAAAATTAGGAGGCACAAAAAATTATAGTTCGTTATGGGTAGGGACACTATTGCCGATATAATAACTTCTATAAGAAATACTGACATGAATAAAAAAGGAACGGTTCGAATAGCATCTACTAATATCACCGAAAACATTGTTAAAATACTTCTACGAGAAGGTTTTATTGAAAATGTTCGGAAACATCAGGAAAATAACAAATATTTCTTGGCTTCAACCCTGCGACATAGAAAGACTAGGAAAGGAATATATAGAACCGTTTTAAAGCGTATCAGCCGACCCGGTTTACGAATTTATTCCAACTATCAACGAATTCCTAAGATTTTAGGTGGAATGGGAATTGTAATTCTTTCTACTTCTCGAGGTATAATGACAGATCGAGAAGCTCGACTAGAAAGAATTGGAGGAGAAATTTTGTGTTATATATGGTGATGTGATCCTCCTCCTCTGGTATCCTAATTTTATCTCTAACTTCCCATTTGTGAAATAGAGAGGAAAAGTGAGTTATATACCTCTTCTTTCATTAGTTGATACTTTAAGGGGGTTACCTGGAATGAAAGAACAAAAATTAATTCATGAAGGTTTAATTACTGAATCACTTCCCAACGGTATGTTCCGGGTCCGTTTAGATAATGAAGATCTAATTCTAGGTTATGCTTCAGGGAGGATCCGGCGCAGTTTTATACGGATACTACCAGGAGATAGAGTAAAAATTGAAGTAAGTCGTTATGATTCAACCAGAGGACGTATAATTTATAGACTTCGCAACAAAGATTCGAACGATTAGGTGATTTTTTAAACATTCCTTTCATGGGGACACAATTCGAAGTTAAAAAAAATATTCAAGAAACTCATTTTCTTCAAAAGAGTAGATTCAGAATTAAGGTAAGGAATAAGAAATATGAAAATAAGGGCTTCTGTTCGTGAAATTTGTGAAAAATGTCGACTGATCCGTAGGCGCGGACGAATTATAGTGATTTGTTCCAATCCGAGACATAAACAGAGACAAGGGTAATCTTTCTAAAAAAGAACTTTCTTTTCTAAAGTAAAGGGAGGACCCATGTAAGAATAAAAGATCTCTTTTAACATGAAATGGATATCTCCGTATCTTTTCTTTCTGTATATTTCTGACTCATATTTATGAGATGATAAAATATGACAAAAGCTATACCAAGAATTGGTTCACGTAGGAATGGACGTATTGGTTCACGTAAGAATGGACGTAGAATACCAAAAGGAGTTATTCATGTTCAAGCGAGTTTCAACAATACCATTGTAACTGTTACAGATGTACGAGGTCGAGTGGTTTCTTGGGCCTCCGCGGGTACTTCTGGATTCAAAGGCACAAGAAGAGGTACACCCTATGCTGCTCAAGCCACAGCGATAAATGCTATTCGTACAGTAGTTGATCAGGGTATGCAACGGGCAGAAGTTATGATAAAAGGCCCTGGTCTCGGAAGAGATGCAACATTACGAGCCATTCGTAGAAGTGGTATACTATTAAGTTTCGTACGTGATGTAACACCTATGC